CATAAGGAATTCGAACAACTGCTTCAAATACAGTATCGGGAAGTACGGCTTGCGGAACCTCAATATCCACCGGTTTATTAGCTAAATGGCAATTCGCGCATACAATACGTCCAGTCGCTTCTCGTGGATTTTCATAACCCTGCTGTGCAAAAATGGGATATGCATTTGAAATGGATGTACGAGTGATGATATATATCATGAGCGATATGGAAATAGATCGAGTAATTTGTTCCTTTATCCAAGAAAAAGTATTTCTAGTTTGCATGGTCCAACCATTGATCCCGAAAATATATTTATACAATAAATTTGGGTAGGTCACTAATGGAGTTTCCTATCCACGATTCTGTTATTTACTGGAATAATTTGTTTTGACTCGATTAATATATAGGAATATAGGATGAATCTCCGGATGGGTAGAAATAGAAAGCGATTTTCAATGCTTTGCTTATGTACAACTGCAAAGTAAGAAACATTATAATTGGATTAGGTAGATAATTTTTCAGTCATTCATTGAATGATAAATCACTACAAGTGACGGAGATACGCGATTTAAATAACGGAAAATCCAATATTTTAAAATTGTATCTAGAATGACTGGAAAAGTGGAAACAAGGCCAGATATAATTTGATCATTATGAACAAATCCAAAATCCTTGTAGACAAAGCCAATCATCAGTTCCCAACCATGGGGCGAATGAAATCCGATACATAAATCAGTTAATAAAAGAAGAGAAAAAGCTTTTATTGTGTCACTTAAGTTATATAGGAATTCTTGAGCCCAAGAGTTAAGAATAACGAGTTCTTTATTACCCAAAATAGAATAACCACTTAGAATAATGAAACATATTATATTTGTCGAGAAGTGCAAAATCGTATGAATACGACCCTCGTTGTGTATCTTGATTAATTGGATTGTTTCTTTGTGAATTCCTATACGAAGGTTTTGTAGATGTGTCTCCGAGTATTCCTTGATCATTTCCTCTAAGAAGAGGAGTTCCTCTAATTCTATGAATTTTTCTAGAATACTCTTTTCTTCAAGATCATTCAAAAAAGTTTCGGATTGCCTAGTGTTCCACCAATTAGTAACCCAGGATTCCAGACTTTTTTGAAAGGAGAGAGAAATCCACCAGGGCAAAAATACTATAGATGCAAGATATAAAAGAGGAATGAATGCTTTCTTTTTTGCCATTTTTTCATCTGTGAATTGTTAATGAACCCATCTCATTCGTCGACTCTATGTAATCTAATATTTCTCTCACGCATCAGTTCTATTACAAGTTATCAAACCTATGAATCTATTCACTCTTTTTTATTTGTGATTTCGTGGTTAGGCCTTGAATCTAGAAAAGAATACGGAAAAAGATGAAAAATTCGAATGAATATATATGATATGAATAATGAATAATATGAATAAATAATATAATAAAAATTGTTTCCCTATATCTCAATCAGTCAAATTCGAAGCATATATCTCTTTTCGATGAACGCCCGGAAAAACCACTTTAAATAATGAATATGAATAGTATTCAGATTTTGAGACAAAAGAACTCCTTTTCTATCATTATATAAAAAAAACCTCTAATATTTTGAAAAAATTTAATTGACTATGAGTAGTCATCGATAGAATAATTGATGTAATTTTCTGAAAAATATTGTGAAAAATGAGTGACAAAAAACGACATAAAAAAATTGGCTACATTATAAGAGATCCAAATTTTTCGTCATTAAGGAGCACAAAAAGTCTAAAAAGAAGCTTCAAAAAAATTACAAGATATGATCTATCTGAATCTAAAGTTTCAATTCCAACAACTAAAAAGGGGGAATTTCCTTATTTCGAAATGGTTGATTATGAGATTTTCTTTTTTTCTTATTTTTTTTTTTTTATATAATTGAGTCGTGTATGTGTATATTTCGATACATATAAAAGATCCCCCAAAAAAGTTTTTTTATACTTGTTCCATATATGTCTGCTTTGACTCGAATGAATGTTCTGAAGAAACCTGAATTAAGTTATGTTATAGAAAAAGAGGATTCTTGCTTTTTTGCCCTCCCGCGAGAAAGCATTAATTTCTCAGCTTATTTCTTAAAATACTTCAATAGGTACACGCAAGAAATAAGCCAATTCAGCAGCTTTTTGTTCCATTTCCCGTGGAGTAAAATTCTCATCAGTACGAGTCAATGGAATGGCTCCCTGGCCTCTGATATCCATATAAAGGACACGACGAGCATAAATACCCTCTTTAACTTCTATTCTGACGGACTGAATATCTTTTATAAGAAATCGGAGAAAGACCCGACGATTTTTTCCAGGGAATCCCCAACGAAAGATACACACTATTCCGTCTTTTCTATCAAATCGATCATAACCACTACCTACATTCCACGAAATTGTGCACCACAAATAGGAGCTAATAAAAAGACCCGCGATCCCATAGAAAGACATCACAATCCCTTGTGGAAAAAAAACTATTTGCTGAGACGGAAATAAAGATATCAAATTTCTACCAAGATAACTCGAGGTTCCAACCAACAAGAATCCTAATGAACCTAAAAAAAGGATAAAAGCCCAGCAGAAATTACTTGTTTTTCGAGCCCCCGTTATAGGTTCTATCCATATATGTTCTGATCGACAACTCATACTTGATCCGGTTGCTTTTTTTGGAATTGAGAGAATACCCCAAATGAATTTGCCGTTTATTTCCGAAGTAACTCGCATCAACTAGCACTAGTTTGATGTGAACCTTTAGGAGTAATTCATTAAATTGGTTAGATCTAAACTAATAACACACCCTTCGTATGACTCACTAAAGATAGCCACATGTATATAGATAGACCAACTTTACAGTTCAGCTATTCGCCGATTCGGGTCTATTTGAAACTAGCTAATAGCATTTTGGGGAGATTTCGACGGAAGCCTCTTATACCATATTTAGCTAAATGGATATCTGTGTTATGATACAAGCGTCAGTTTTGAAAAAAAAAAGATAATATTTTGCGCCCTCGGCTCTAAACAATCTTGTTTTTTTGAACATGAAGAAATAAAGAAGCCATTGCGATTGCCGGAAATACTAGACCTACTAAAGGGACCAAAACAGAGGGAAAATTAAGAGTTGTCATAGAATGGGCACCTCGATTTACTATTTGTACCTGTTATTATTATTTAGATTTTATTTTATATTTATTAATTTATAATATTATTATTTATAATATAAAGATATCTTATCTTATTATTATTATATATTATATATAATATATATAAAGATCTTACTTATATCTTATATATATTATATTTATTTATTATTTATTCTACTTATATCTTATCTTACTTATCTTACTTATATATATAATATTATAAGTATTTATTTATATTATAATAATTATAAATTGGAATTATTACTACTTAAAATTTTTATTAATATCTATATCTATTAAGAATTAATTAATAATTAAAAATAATATAAGTATCTACTATCTAAGTCTAAGTGAGTATATAATGTAGTTTTTCATCTTTCTACATGAAAAATTTGAGAGGATACGGATGAGATATTATTTTCTTCATTTTTTGCTCTTGTCTTCAAATTTCATTCACTAAGCAAAAAGTTTTTTTTAATGAATTAGATTCTATTTTATTTATATTGATTCAAGGGTTTGTTAGAATCCCATCCAGCAGGGATTCTTAGTCAAAATAGGATTATCGTACGCTATAGAAAGATAAAAAATTCTATACTATATTTTCTAGATTTTAATTTAATTATATATGACGAGAAGAAGATTTTTTTATTTGCCTAATTTCACGAAAAAAAGAATTTCATCTTTTATCTTGTTAATAGAGACTTCTTGATCAATAATCAGGAATATAGAAAAAGGATCAGATTTCCGATTTTATGTGACTTTTGATTCGTTATACAATTAGATCTTATGTTAACAAAGAAAACCCATTCGTCTCAATTTCACTTGTATTCCGATAAACGAATTACTTGTTTGCTCAAAATAATGGACTTAATGTTCTAATTTTGATTCAAAGGAAAGAAAGTGTGGAGTTGAAATAACTCACTCAGAACGCCTTTTAAAGGATTACGTGGTACGATTAGATCGAATAAACCCTTCTGGAATAAATACTCAGACGCTTGTGAACCTTCGGGTACTGTTTTATTCAATGTTTGTTCAATTACTCTTTTACCCGCAAAGGCAATGTAGGCATTGGGTTCAGCAATAATGATATCCCCCAACATACCAAAACTGGCTGTCACCCCACCAGTAGTAGGAGATGTAAGGATTGGTACATAGAATAACTTTTTATTTGATTGATAATCATATAAAGCAGAAGATATTTTAGCCATTTGCATCAAGCTCAAACTTCCTTCTTGCATACGTGCCCCTCCGGAAGCACACACTATAATAAGAGGTAGAAATTCTTTAGTAGCATATTCAATCAAACGGGTAATTTTCTCCCCGACTACGGATCCCATACTACCCCCCATAAACTGAAAATCCATAACCCCTATTGCTACGGAAATACCGTTTAATTGCCCTATGCCTGTTTGAACAGCCTCGGTTAATCCTGTCTTTCTTTGATAAGAATCGATACGATTTTTATAAGGCTCCTCCTCCGAATGAAATTGAATGGGATCCAGAGAAACCATGTCTTCATCCATAGGTTCCCAAGTACCCCGATCGATCGAAAGTTCGATTCTATCAGAACTACTCATTTTCAAATGATATCCACATTGTTCACAAAGATTCATTTTTGATTTAAAAAATTTCTTATAATTTAATCCATAACAATTTTCGCATTGAACCCACAAATGCTTGTATTTTTGAGTTACATCCAGATTTGTAGAACTTTGTCGTATACTCCTTCCGGCTTTTTTACTACTATTTCCACTTTTACCACAAATGGAACTAGAAATGTAATTGTTACTGGAATTGTCACTACCACTTACAATGTAACTATCAATACAGATTTGAGACTGAAGATAACTATCAATGCAACTATTTAT